GAGCTCCCTGTAAGGCTTGTTGTAAAACCCGTTGTCGGACTTGATTAATCACTCTTTGTTGTTCAAAATGAATGGCTTCGTTTTTGTAATTTTCTAATTGTTCCAAAGTCGTATAAATGGAATTAATTAAATTCAATTTTTCTCGTTCGATCTCAGAATAGCCATTCACCCGAAACCGATCTGCTTCCGTTTCGACTTTCCTTAAGCGGGCTTGGGCTTTTTCCAGCTGTTCAATGGCCCCTTCCCGTAATTCTTCTGAGTTTCGAATAGTTCTCAAGATTTTCTGTTTTCGATTATCTAATAAATCACTTAATGAAAGTAGACTCTCTTTCCATTCATTTCAAAATGTCTAGGATCTCTTCCCGAACCAAACATGAATCTTTCGATTCATTTGGCTCTCACACTCAATTACTTATGGGAAATTTCCCAATTTTTTATGTAATGAGCCTATCCTCTCTTCGCTATTTTTATTTTTTATTTTAAAAATATTGAAAACAATTACCAATATAAGACCAGAATATTCGGAGGACTCTTCTGACCAAACAAATATATGTCAGCAAAGTTGTTTTTTTTCTTCAAATCCAAAGAATTCTTATTCATTTATACATAGGTCATCGATTACGCATTGTACAAAAGGGAGGGTTAAATTAACCCGTTTTTCAATTTCTTGCCGTAAGTAAATAGGATTTAAGCCATTTTATCGACATGAGTGTTCTATATCGAAAAAAAAAATATATATAATAATTTTATCCAAACCATTTCATTTTCATTTCTGTATTAACATAGTGGTAGAAAGAGTACTACACTGCGTCTAGACTTCAAACTATTCACTTTAACCATAGTAATAGTCCAAAATTATTGGTTAATAGAGAATCAAAGTGGATTACCAATAAATCGCGAAATGCTATAGTTCTTAAATATTTTTTCTTAAATTATTGAAAAAATTTAATTAATTCAGAAGTAATTTTCAGAAGTAATTCGCGGGATTATGCACATATTATTAGTTATAACTAAAAAGTGCAGTTTGGTTGGATCCAATCTATTCTTTGAAATAAACAACTCGCACACACTCCCTTTCCAAAAAAAACCAATACACCTAACACTATACTAAGATTTATTGGATTTGTTGCTAAAATATCGGTATTAAACCCGAAACTTCCGGCGGATGGCCAGTAGCCCAAACAAAGGAAAGAATCGGTTATATTTTTCATATGATCTCATCTCCTCTTATGAATAGACTAATTATCTTTCTAAGATTCCTATATTAGTTAGATATATATATAGATAGATCTATCTATATATATATCTATATATTATTTGGATTGGTCAATCAATTGGAAGATTCCCTAAAAGAATGATACTTATTCGAATTAGATACCAGTTCTTATATCCATTGCAAAATCTCTCAAGTTTTAACACTTGAGAAAAATTATCTTAAAAAAAGGGGGTCATTGGACTAAAAAAGAGAAGAAAGAGGTCGAATCCGTATGTGAATTCTTCACCTTTCAATTAGTCCCTCCCCTGTGTTCTTGTTCGACCGGATAAAGAATTATAGGAGTGAAATATTAATATAAATCGAATTCGAAAAAGCAAGACCGGTAAAGCAAGTCCACGGAAAAAAGGATATGTATTTCTATTTTTTTAGGATTAAACAAAAGGATTAGCAAATAAAAGTGCTAATGCTACAACCAGTCCATAAATTGTTAAAGCTTCCATAAAAGCCAGACTAAGCAATAAAGTACCTCGTATTTTTCCCTCTGCCTCCGGTTGTCGTGCAATCCCTTCTACAGCTTGCCCTGCAGCAGTGCCTTGACCAACCCCAGGTCCAATAGAAGCAAGCCCTACGGCCAACCCAGCAGCAATAACAGAAGCAGCAGAAATAATTGGATTCATGATAATTTCCTCGTAACCTAAATATAAAATAAAGAAATAGTTAATGATATAATCAACCAATAAATTATGACTTAATTTTTCAATTACCAAGATTTATTCGGTTAAAGTAATTAATAAGAATTCCTAATTCAAAATAATAATAGTTATTGAACTCTACGAATTACTTCGAGATTTCTTTTTTCGTCTCTACCTACATACATAGTTTTTTTTTGTGAATATGTAGAACCTTTGTTCTTATCTTACCTTCAATTTGGAATCATTCTTTGAATTCTTCGTTTTTTTATTCCATTTTTTTAGTCATTGAATATTCAATTCACAATTCGAGATGAAACGGAAGGGCTTTGTTTTTTAATCCCTATCGAAATTTACAGTAATAGCGGGGCAATTTTAGATATAAAATAGTAGTGATTTTATATAATATATATGGATATGGTTTGTTCATATATAACGAGTTCATATAGAATATCCTATCACATATACGTGGGTTTCTTCTATACTGTAAACCCATTTTTTAGTGTTTTAGATTCAATCGAATTCAAAATCATTTTTTGAAACCTCAAAAGAAAGAGTTGTCCTATAGTGATCTGATTATATACACCGAGTTTGACCTCCCGCACTTCTACTTTATTTGTTATCTTGTTTTTTTAAGCTCTCCTCTCCCTTTTATTATTACCCCATATGGCAATCTAAAGAAATTCGTTAGATTTAATTATTGTTTCATAGAAATATTGGAATTGGGGTGATTTAAATGTTCTTTTTTGAATTCTCTTTTGGTCAATCGTTGAATTGAATGTTACTTAAACGGGAATCTCCTTTAGTTCTATATAGTATCTTTTTATCACACGCCGTAAACGTAAATATCATACAGAATTCGAATTATGGCTCTTCATTTTTTTTTTTGAATATCCAATATATACTAATATATGCTAATATATGCTAATCGAATATCTATATCTATCTATATAGATATAGGTAGATAGATATAGATGTTTACTAAGTATATTATATTGAGCCGCAATAGATGTGCGTCAAGCTAAACGAAAAAGACTATTTTGTAGAAAACTGGTCAATGGTGGCCTTCCATGGATTCACCTATATAAGCCGCAGCTAAAGTAGCAAAAATGAGAGCTTGAATACCGCTTGTGAATAATCCAAGGAACATGACAGGTATAGGAACTACTAAAGGTACTAAAGAAACAAGAACAACAACTACTAATTCATCAGCTAATATATTTCCGAAAAGTCGAAAACTAAGAGATAAGGGTTTTGTGAAATCTTCTAAGATGTTAATCGGTAAAAGGATTGGGGTTGGTTGGATGTATTTATTAAAATAAGCTAATCCTTTTTTTGAAAGACCTGCATAGAAATATGCAATTGATGTAAGTAAAGCTAATGCAACGGTAGTATTTATATCATTTGTGGGTGCAGCTAACTCCCCATGAGGTAATTGTATGATTTTCCAAGGTAAAAGAGCCCCCGACCAATTAGAAACAAAAATAAATAGAAACAAAGTTCCAATAAAAGGAACCCACGGACCATATTCTTCTCCAATCTGAGTTTTGCTCACGTCTCGAATGAATTCAAGAACATATTCAAAGAAATTCTGACCGAAAGCGGGAATGGTTTGCAGATTTCGAATAATTAGAATGGCTGAAACCAATAAGATAGCAATTACAACCCAAGAAGTAATAAGTACTTGGGCATGTACTTGGAAACTCCCTATTTGCCAATAGAAATGTTGACCTACTTCCACAGCAGATATATCATATAATCTTTTTAATGTGTTGATAGAGCATAATAAAACATTCATATTGTCCTGTCCTCTAAAAAAATAAGAACTTGAAGGGGAATTATTTTTATTCAAACATCTCCTTTCCTTTTTGATTTGTCTACTTTCATTTTTTATTTTGAATACCGCGACTAATCACATAAAATTTGTGTTTGTTCTTTTTATATTTATATTATTTCTATTTTGATTTTTTGTACAATTTATTATTAGTATAGGAATAGATTCCCTAAATCTATGAACCCCTCCAACTAAATCCAATAATTTTTTTATCTTATTATTAATCAAGAATTTCTTATATAGCTAGAACGACCCTCACAAATTGCAAATACTAATTTGTTAAGAATTAATCGAATTGAGGCTATAGCATCATCATTAGCTGGAATTGAAATATCGGCGAGGTCCGGGTCACAATTTGTATCGATTAAACAAATTGTTGGAATTTCCAAAGTTATACATTCTCGAAGAGCCGTATATTCTTCTTGTTGATCGACGATTATTACAATATCAGGTAACCCTGTCATATATTTAATGCCGCCAAGATATGTTTCCAAATGAGCTAAATGTCTCTTCAATATAGCGGCATCTCTTTTTGGAAAACTATTGAGTCTCCCCATCTTTTGTTGCATTCTCAAGTCCCTGAACTTTTGAAGTCGTGTTTCTGTAGTATACCAATTCGTTAACATACCGCCGAGCCACTTTTTATTAACATAATGACACCGAGCTCTTATTGCAGCCCGTGCTACTGAATCAGCTGCTTTTTTTTTTGTACCAACAATTAAGAATTGTTTTCCCCCACTTGCTGCATCAAAAACTAAATCACAAGCTTCTGATAAAAACCGAGCAGTTCTAATAAGATTTGTAATATGAATACCCTTACGCTTTGCAGATATATAAGGTGACATTTTAGGATTCCATTTTCTAGTACCGTGGCCAAAATGAACTCCTGCTTCCATCATCTCTTCCAAGATTATGTTCCAATATCTTTTTGTCATTTATATTTATCCCCACACTTTTCTTTCATTTCAAAATAGAAATTTTTTGAAATGAAAGAAAGAGACCCGATATACTGAAATAGAAATAAAAAAGTGTTCCAAAGGAACCTTCTCTTCTACCGAAGATTGGCCTTTGATAAATGATCGGGCCATTTTTTCTATTTAATATTTAATATGATTATTCTCTTTATTATCTTTCTTTTATTATACAAAATAAAATGACCGCAGATGAATCCGCTCTTAAGAATCATTATTTTAGGAATTATTAAATACTAGATTGCTGTGATGTATCACATACATTCTTTGAAACAAAAAAAAAGAATTCTCTGTGGTGAAACAAAATATCTCTCATTTCGCCCTCAAATAAATTCTTTTTTTTTGTTTCCGAGGTCATCTTGTTATATTGCCTTTTCTTTGAACGGTGCATTATTCTTTTGAATCCGGTACCAACAGGTATCATTCCCCCTAAAACAACGTTCTCTTTCAAACCTTTCAACCAATCTATGCGCCCCCGGAGAGCGGCTTTTGATAAAACTCTAGCAGTTTCTTGAAAACTTGCTTCAGATATGAAACTTTGAGTATTCAGAGATGTTTTTGTTATCCCCAATAATAGAACTCGATAGCAAATAGCCTCTTCTAAGGAACGCCCTGCTCTTTCGGCTCGCAACAATCCAATTAGTTCACCGGGCAAAAAAACATTAGACATTCCATCTTCGGAAACCAATACTTTTGATGTTATTTGACGCACAATAATTTCTATATGTCTATTATGAATGTGAACTCCCTGGGATCGATAAACTTTTTGAATTTTATTAACCAAAGAAATACGACTTTGCGCTATCGTTAGCTCAGCACCAATCAAGAATCCCCAAGGAATGCCAAGAATTTTTGTTATACGCCCATTCCAAGTATCAACTCTCTTTTCTAGGTTCATCGATATTGAATCAATCGAACGAACTTCTAATACCTGTTCTACTTTTGGAAGACCTTGTGTTATATCACCCGATCTCGATTTTTCATAGATAAATGTAACTAATATATCTCCTTCAGAAAGTATTTCCCCATAATGGCCATGAACTGTTGCTCCAGGAGTAGCCAAATAAGGATTAGCCGATCTTATTCCTACAGAATCCATTTGAACTGTTATAATTTGACCCGATTTTAGGTGTGGTGTATTTTTCGTTTGAACTATACATACATTTTCGCAAATAAATTGACCAAGACTAATTATTGTAAACGTTTTTTCACAATAATTATGGTGGAGAAAATGCCAATTCAAATAGAATGGATTTAAAATGATGTTACTACACAGATCAGGTTTATAAATTCTCTCGTTTTCGTCCAGGAAATAATATTTGAATACTTGAAAAGTTTCTTTTAATTTGTCAAGTTGCCCATTTTTAATTATCGAGACCTTATTATGAGTTATTAAACGGTAAAAATAAAAATGGGCAACTTGAGGGGCTATTCCTAAAGGACCTAACGAATTTTTAATTGGAATCATAGCATCTCTTTGAATTTTTTTAATTCTCTCTTTTATCCCATTGTAATATTTTCCATCGTTGAATGATCGTATTTGAAAACAATTCGATGATGACAAAATTATCAAAGATCGGCATTTATCATTTCTATTCAACAACATACGAATAGTTCCATGATTTTGACTAAGTGATTGTTGAATTTTTTCCCTCGAATCAATAGAAAAAAATGGATTGATGCTGGTGCGGTCCGACTCATTATCCAAGATAAATCTTGAACCGGGCGGATTATTCCTTTTTCTTATATATGAAATATGGGATTTCACTAAGTCAATTCTTAAGAAATATCTAACCAAACCATTTATACTTATTTCAACAAAAGAAGCATGCGCATTTTCGATAGAAGAAAATTTTTTGTCTTGATCCCAATTTAAGACTAAACAAGTCCTAACTAATTGAATACTTGTATCAGAAATTCCCCGAATGGATTTTCCATTTCCAGAAAGAATGTAATTAATAACTTTAAGTTCCAGATTATCTCTTTCTTGGAACATATCTTGGGGAAAAAGTTTTACTAAATTGATCCTATCCGCTATTTCATATAAAATTACCGGTCGAACCAAAACAAAATACTTTTTTTTCGTAATTGTGATCCATTGGACATAGATCCAATTTTTCATTTTTTTTTCTTTTGAATTTTTTTTTACCGTTCCTGGTGGTATCAACATGGCACTGTGTCGGGATATCTTATCCATTTCTCCGGGAAAATAGATATCCCCGGAAAATATTTTTAATTCAATCTTTTTTTTTTTCTTCTCCAATCGGACCAATCCCCTTACTCGACTTCTTATATTTAAAGTGATTAGTGTATCTACTTCAACGATACTATTGTTCCGTACCATTATGGAAGAAGATTCTGGTAAAATATGCACTTCCTCAGGAATGAAAAAAAATGGATCTACTTTAATTTGGTATTTTGTCTTAAATTCTTTAACTCCTTGATACTCAATTAAAAAATCCTCTTTTTTAAAAATGGAATTTATACCTATAGTCCTATATTTAGTAATTCCCGAGCTCTGTGTTCGGTATTGAGGATCATCAAAATAAGCAAGAATGCTATTTCTACGAAAAATACCATTGATTGGTATTTCAATCGAGATACTGGAAGCTAACATTAGCTCTTTGTCTCGTTCTTGAATCGATTGGAATTGAAATGGAATAATTAATCTATTTCTCCGCCTCTTTGCTAATAAATCCGTAGTATCATGGAAAATAGTAGGATGTGTAAAATGACAATGATCTATAGATATTATTTGATTAAATATTGAATAATCTGAAATCCTTCTTTCTTTTTTATCAGAAGGATTGAAACGAAACAATTTATGTCTTACTTTTTTATTACTTGCTAAAAGGTTACAAAAATCTCTTTCTCCAGTAGAAAGATAATGAATGTTCATTTGATCTTGATCTTTTCGGATTGAAAAAGAGACTGAACCGGACTTGTATGATTTTCCTGATAAAATCCATAAATGACTTGTTTTTGGTAAGATATGGACATTACTATATCTAAATTCTGATGCATGGTACACATCGGTACTCCAATGCATTTCTCCTTCTAAGTCAGAATAGACATGTTTTCGAACTTTTTCTTTTAAATTCAAAGTGTATGTTCCTGCGCGAATCTCGGCAATTACTTGTTCTGATTTTACATATTGATTGTTTTGAACTAATAGAAAACTTTTTGGTGGAATAGTCACATTATGTATAATATCACCACTTTCAATAGTAACATACAAGTCTATATAACATAGAAAAGCAGGATGCCCATGACGTGTACGTGTAGGATGAACCAAATCTTCATTGAATTGAATTTTTCCATTATAAGGTGCTCGCACCTGTTCTGCAGTACCTCCAGTGAATACTCCGCCAGTATGAAAAGTTCTTAATGTTAATTGAGTGCCCGGTTCTCCAATGGATTGGCCCGCAATAATACCTACAGCTTCTCCTAATTCCACCAAGTGACCATGAGTAGGACTTTGGCCATAACACAATCGACAGATCCAAGATGTATTCCTACAGGTAAAGGGAGTTCGGATAGATATTGGTTGGGTTTGAAGGGTTTTAAATCGATTGATAAGTCCAATTCCAATATCTTGATTTCTAACGGCAATGCATCGTGAACCTCTGTATATATCGTCTGCTAATACACGACCAATTAATGTTTGTATCAAAATTCTTTCCGGCATCATTCCATTCTGGGTATTCACCGAAATTCCTCGAATGGTACCACAATCCGTTCGACGTACAACAATGTGTTGAACCACTTCAACAAGTCTGCGTGTAAGATATCCAGCATCTGATGTTCGTACAGCAGTATCTACAACCCCTTTACGAGCTCCGTAACAAGAAATTATATATTCGGTTAAAGATAGCCCTTCGCGCAAATTGCTTTGAATAGGTAAATCAATCATTTGTCCTTGTGGATCCGACATTAATCCTCTCATACCCACTAATTGGTGGACTTGAGATGCATTTCCTCTAGCTCCCGAAAAGGACATTATATAGACTGGATTAAAGGGGTCAGTCATCCTAAAATTAGGATTCATTTCTTGTCGAAAATATTCACTTGTAGCATACCATATCTCAATGGATTGGCGTAATTTTTCTACTGCATGTACATTCCCATAATGATGATGTTTTTCCAAAATCAAACTTTGTTGTTCAGCATCTTGGACTAGCCATCCTTTAGAAGGTATTGTTAAAAGGTCATCAATTCCTAATGAAATGGATGTATCCGTAGCTTGACGGAATCCCAGAGTCTTTACTTGATCCAGGATATGTGATGTATATGCCATTCCGAAGTGATCTATTAATCTGCTAATAAGTCGTTTAATGGCAGTTCCACCTATCACTTTATTGTGAAAGACTAGATTGGCCCGTTCTGCCATAAGTACCTCCATATTCCACTCAGTGGGATTCGGTTCAACAATGGGTTTGAGTCAATGATTGGAAAACTGCCTTTTCTTTATCTTGATTTGCGTAGAAATTGAAAAACTATGATCATCGTTAAACCATGAAGACCTGAATTTACACCGGTATCATAAATTTGCTTATCTTAGATACCAACCATCTATATGATCTATATGATTAGATATCATATGATTCGATATCATATAAATAGGCCCGGCAAAAACCTTGTATAGCTTCTTCGATTTCTCGATAAAAAGAAATATGACCAACATTGGTTCGAATGTATATAGAACGAATTTCTTTTTTTGTACTTCTTACTACTAGATAATGCTCATAAATTTCATGATAGGTACCTAAAGATTCATAGTGAACTTCGATAGGAACTTCTCTTGACGAAATAATGCGTTGATCTAGTCGCCACCGGAGCCACAAAGGACTATCGAAGTTTATTCTTTTTTGTTGATAAGCTCCAATTGCATCATAGGAATTACAAAAAAAGGGTTCTTTTTTTTTCGTATACTTATAGTTATTATCTCGAATTCTTTCATTTTTAAGATTTATAAAATTTCTGCAATTCCGTGGATTATACCTATTTGAATAAATACCTCGACGATTCCCACTCGTTAATATGTAAAGTCCAATAAGCATATCTTGAGTTGGTACGGAAATAGGATCCCCAATAGCCGGAGACAGGAGGTTCGTATGAGAAAACATAAGTAAACGAGCTTCTGCTTGAGCTTCTAAAGATAAAGGCACATGAACAGCCATTTGATCCCCATCAAAGTCTGCATTGAATCCCTTACAAACTAATGGATGCAAACAAATAGCACGCCCCTCTACTAAAATGGGTAGGAATGCCTGTATACCTAATCTATGCA